ACTATTATACAATGAGGGAGATAGAAAAAGAGAGAGATGGTAGAAAAGGGGGAGAGATGGGGGAAGAAGATAGGAAGGGGAATAAGGGGGCTCTTTAGGCAGGAGACGGGGGAATTCCTTAAGTTAAGAAAGAAAAAAGAATAAGAACACGGATACATAACATAAAAAAAAGAATAAATAAGACGATATTCGCCCTCCCCCTACATATTTAATTTCTTCTCCTATACAAAAACCAGCAAGACCTACTCCATTGGTAATTCCATCAATGACACCCTTATCGAAAAACTGCGTTAGTTCAGTTAATCCTCTTATACCCAGGGTAAAGACCCTAGTATAGAAAATATCTATATAACCACGATTATATGACCAACTGTATATCTTTTTTTTTACTTGATCCGAAAAAAACTTTTTCGGACCCTCTTTTACAAGAGAATTTATTAAATCCAAATTCTGAAAAAAGGAATAAGCGGATCCATAGAAGATATATGCTATGGATAGACCAAACATAGCTAGACTTACAGAAGAAATTGCATTAGTGATAAATTCATATGAATTTATGGAAGAATTAGAACTTTCCTGGAAAAAGTTTATTGAGGGAGTTAACCACTTTGATAATATGGTTAACTCCGCTATTCCATTATCCATTACTCCATTATCAAAATGGATTCCTATGGATCCAATGAACAAAGTAAAAAGCAGTAATATAAAAAGAGGGAATAGCATAGTATTTCCCGTTTCATGAGGATAGACAAAAGTGTTTTTAGCCCCAAAGGAAGTACTAAAGGACCCTATCCTATTTCTTGTATTACCATGAATTTTGGATCTATTTTGTGAAAAAAAAGAAACTCCACTCTTCGTTGTTGATAAAATGAAATCTCTATTCACTCCTTTGGGTATCCTTTTTCCCCATAAGGATATTGAATACAACGAACCCTCTTTAGTGCTACTGTAATTTTGAAAATGAACACGCAGGTACCCATCAAAAGTAAGTAAATATATCCGAAACATATAAAACGCAGTTAATCCTGCAGTAAAAGAGGCTATTATTCCAAAAAAGGGTGAATACAACCAACTATTACTAAGGATTTCATCTTTGGACCAGAAGCAAGCAAGAGGTGGAATACCACAAAGAGAAAGCGTACCCCATAAAAAAGTAGTTCTTGTAATTGGAACGTATTTTCTTAAACCACCCATAAGAACCATATTCTGACTTTTATCTGGTGAATATCCAACAAGAGGTTCCATTGAATGAATAATGGATCCGGATCCCAAGAACAATAAAGCTTTCGAATAAGCATGAGTGATCAAATGGAATAAAGCAGCTTGATAAGAACCTATACCTAGAGCTAACATCATATAACCCAATTGAGACATTGTAGAATAGGCTAAGCTTCTTTTAATATCTCTCTGAGCAAGAGCTAAAGTAGCTCCTAAGAAGAGTGTTATTGTACCTACTAAAGAAATGAAACTCATTATTAAAGGTAGGGATATGAAAAGAGGAAGAAGTCGAGCTAGAAGAAAAATCCCCGCAGCAACCATAGTTGCTGCGTGTATAAGAGCCGAAATGGGAGTGGGTCCTTCCATAGCATCGGGTAACCATACGTGAAGAGGGAATTGTGCAGATTTCGCAACTGCACCAAGGAATAATAAAAAAGCACACAAAGTAGTAAGTAAGGAATTAATCCCATTATTAGGAATCCAGTTATTAGCTATTTTGAACAAATCCCTAAACTCTAAACTACCTGTTATCCAAAAAAAACCTAAAATTCCTAATAACAGACCAAAATCCCCTACACGATTAGTTACAAAAGCTTTTTGACAAGCACTCGCTGCAATTGGCCGTGTAAACCAAAAGCCTATCAATAAATAGGAACACATTCCCACAAGTTCCCAAAAAAAATAAATTTGTATCAAATTGGAACTAGTAACCAATCCCAACATGGAAGTATTGAAAAAACTTATATAAACAAAAAATCTCAAATATCCTTCATCGTGAGACATATAATCGTCACTATAAATAAGAACGAGGATTCCTACAGTAGTAATTAGTATTAACATAATAGAAGTAAGCGGGTCGATCAAGTATCCAAATTCTAAGGAAAAATCATTATTGACGGTCCAAGACCATAGATATTGATAGATAGAACTTCCATTTATTTGTTGAATAGATAGGTGAACTGAGAATACCATAGCTATACTTAAGAGTAAAACACAAGGAAAAGCCCATATGCGACGAAGATTTTTTGTTGCTGTCGGAATAAGAATAAGTCCAAACCCCATTGACATAATAACTGGAAGTGGGAGAAGAGGGATTACCCATGCATATTGATATGTATGTTCCATAAGAAAAGAAATTGCAATTTTTACTTGAAATTTTTCTATAAAATAAAATTGTTTCCGATTCACCAAACCAATTCTTATCTCTTTCTGAAGGAATTCAAAAAAATAAGAATAAGACAAAATACTGGAATTCTTCATTTTTCCAAATTTCTCTCATTGAAATAATCAAAAATGAAGAATGGGTTTACTTGGTTAAATTCAAAAAGTTAATTAAATAACTTTGTTACCTAGTTATTACCTAAAGAAGGATATTTGTTAAAATACAAAAAAGGATTGAATCATTTTACTTTCTATTCATTTTTGTATTTCTTTCTATTAAAATGAAGATGAAGCAGCTCTCATGTTTCGTAACTGATTGATTGAATTCCAATGAAAACCTATGTTTATAGGAAATTATCGAATATTCCTTACTTCATATAGAACTGAAATCCTAATGACTAGAATTACCTAAGTTTTAGAATGTCTTGTTTAAGAGACTAAGTATTTTTTTTGTTTTGATTGGAATTCCATTATGGAATACCATTCTGAACTTAATTAACTATTTGAATTTTCCCTTCCTTTTATCCCCCCATCTTATATGGGGGATAGGCCGTAGATCTATATATGGAGTATACTTAATATATAAATTGATTTAATTTAAATAGAAAACCTTTGTATATATTCTATATTATTAAAACAAAGTATAAAATATATATGAAAAATATGCTAAAAAATTCTTGTCTTATCCGCATTAGAGAAAATAAAGTAAAAAAGAATTCAGAATTTCAGTTCAGTATCTAAGTATAAATACTAAGAAAAAGTATAAATACTAAGAAAAAACAGAAAGAAGGATTGATTTGCGGCAATAGATGTCTTTCACATACAACTAGAAAAAAAGTAATCTCCTTTTTGAATGGCAGTTCCAAAAAAACGTACTTCGATGTCAAAAAAGCGTATTCGTAAAAATCTTTGGAAGAAAAAGACTTATTTTTCCATAGTACAATCTTATTCTTTAGCAAAATCAAGATCATTTTCCAGCGGTAGCGAGCATCCAAAACCAAAGGGTTTTTCTGGGCAACAAACAAACAAATAATCTGGTTTTGGAATAATCTGAATTGACCTATCCCAAAGAAATTCCAATTATTTAAAATGAATAATTCGGATTAATTAATGAATGTACTTTTATGTGTCGAATTCCTCGGTACAATATTCTTAGAACTAACCCCTCTGATATATAGAACAAAAGTTTTTGGTATACTGTGTCCTAAGTATTCTTTTCCTATCAACGAACTTTTCATAATAGAATCCTCATAATAAAATATGAGGATTCTATTATGAAAAGTAGAGTATTCTTGCAATAGGACTTACAACTTCTACCTATCTTATCAAAAATCCACAAAAAAATAGGTTTAGGCTTGGTAAATCATATTAATAAGAGCATAAAGGCTTTCATTCTAGAAATTTTGCTAAAATCCAAAATTATTTGTATTTAATGATGAAATTATAGAAATTCTAATGGATAGATTGAAAGATTTTTTTTTATTTCAATGAGAAACTAATTAGAAAAAAATGAGTTCTATATTGCAACTGAGAAAAAACAGTTCCAACTCTTTCAAGCTTTGTTTCTATTGGGCAAAGCAAGAGTTTATTGTTAAAAAAATCCCCAATGATACTACCAAACGAAGTCCATTTTAATGAAGATTCTAATGTTCCTAAATTCTATGGACTCTCCCAATCTCGACGATTTGCGAGAAAATAACTATTATTCTTTTAACTTCCCTATTATTTAAAGTTAGCCGCCATGGTGAAATTGGTAGACACGCTGCTCTTAGGAAGCAGTGCTCAAGCATCTCGGTTCGAGTCCGAGTGGCGGCATTCTCGAAAAAGAATACAATAGATTAGAAAATGGATTCAATTCGAAATTTCCAATTTTGTAATGGGACCTTCTCCTTATGCTATTTGCAACTTTAGAACATATACTAACTCATATCTCTTTCTCAACCATTTCAATTGTGATTACAATTCATTTGATAACCTTATTAGTTCGTGAACTTGGGGGATTACGTGATTCGTCAGAAAAAGGAATGATAGCTACTTTTTTCTCTATAACAGGATTCTTAGTTTCTCGTTGGGCTTCTTCGGGACATTTTCCATTAAGTAATTTATATGAGTCATTGATCTTCCTTTCATGGGCTCTGTATATTCTTCATACGATTCCTAAGATACAGAACTCTAAAAATGATTTAAGCACAATAACTACGCCAAGTACTATTTTAACGCAAGGCTTTGCCACGTCGGGTCTTTTAACTGAAATGCATCAATCCACAATACTAGTACCTGCTCTACAATCTCAGTGGTTAATGATGCATGTCAGTATGATGTTACTAAGCTATGCAACTCTTTTGTGCGGATCCTTATTATCCGCCGCTCTTCTAATCATTAAATTTCGAAAGAATTTCAATTTCTTTTTAGAAAAGAAAAAAAATGTTTTAAATAAAACATTTTTCTTTAGTGAGTTTAGTGAGATTGAATATTTCTATGTAAAAAGAAGTGCTTTAAAAAACACCTCTTTTCCTTCATTTCCAAATTATTACAAATATCAATTAATTGAGCGTTTGGATTCTTGGAGTTATCGTGTCATTAGCCTAGGGTTTACCCTTTTAACCATAGGTATTCTTTGTGGAGCAGTATGGGCTAATGAGGCGTGGGGATCCTATTGGAATTGGGATCCTAAGGAAACTTGGGCATTTATTACTTGGACCATATTCGCAATTTATTTACATAGTAGAACAAATCCAAATTGGAAGGGTACGAATTCCGCACTTGTAGCTTCGATAGGATTTCTTATAATTTGGATCTGCTATTTTGGTATCAATCTATTAGGAATAGGTTTACATAGTTATGGTGCATTTACATTACCATCTAAATGATTACATAACATAAAACCTTCGTGAAATGAAAGTTTTTCCATTTTTGTTTGATTTGAGAACCCTTGAACGCCTTCTCAAAGGGTTCTCAAAAATTCGAGATAGATCTAATTAGACTTTTTTACTTTTTTCTGAATTATTTGGTTTTTCCACTATGGAATATAGAGCGGACTAGTAAAAAAAAATTATTTAGGATAATAATTGGATAAGAGAGCCTCTACCTTGTCAACCGATAGCGAGAGAACAAAATCTGGATAAATACCAATTCCTATTACTGGTAAAAAGATACAGATTAAAAGAAAGAGTTCTCGTGGTCCAGAATCCACCAAATTTGCGTTTGGAACATGAAATAGCTTGTATCCATAGAACATCTGGCGTAACATAGATAATAAAAAAATAGGAGTTAATATCATTCCAATTGCCATTACAAAAGTAATTAGCATTTTTGGTATTAACAGAAATTTTGGACTAGTAATTAGTCCAAAAAATACTACTAATTCTGCAACAAAACCGCTCATTCCTGGTAAGGCAAGAGAAGCCATTGAAAAGCTACTAAACATGGTAAAAATTTTCGGCATTGGGATAGATATCCCCCCCAGTTCTTCGAGATAAACAAGACGCATTCTATCACAAGCCGTTCCCGCCAAGAAAAAAAGTGTAGCACCAATAAATCCATGGGATAGTATTTGTAAAATAGCTCCATTGAGTCCAATGTTGGTTATGGAACCAATTCCTATAATTATGAAACCCATGTGAGATACGGAGGAGTAGGCTATTCTTTTTTTGAAATTTCGTTGACCAAGAGAAGTTGAAGCTGCATAGATTATTTGCATCGCTCCTATTATTACCAACCAGGGGGAAAATAGATAATGAGCATGAGGTAACAATTCCATATTGATCCGAATCAATCCGTATGCTCCCATCTTTAATAGGATTCCCGCTAAAAGCATACATGTACTGTAATGCGCTTCCCCATGGGTATCTGGTAACCACGTATGTAGGGGTATAATCGGCAATTTGACAGCATAAGCAATAAGGAAGCCAAAATAAAATAGTATTTCCAATGTTGCAGGGTATGATCGATTAATTAATCTTTCCAAATCTAATCTTGGTTCGTTGGAACCATATAAGCCCATACCTAGAACTCCGATTAAGAAAAAAATGGAACCGCCTGCAGTATACAAAATAAATTTTGTAGCTGAATACAGACGCCTCTTTCCCCCCCACATGGATAAAAGTAAGTAAACAGGAATTAATTCTAACTCCCACATGATAAAAAAAAGTAAAAGGTCTCGCGAAGAAAATAATCCTATTTGACCACTATACATTGCTAGCATCAGGAAATAGAATAATCGCGAATTCCGGGTAACTGGCCAAGCTGCTAAAGTAGCTAAAGTAGTGATAAATCCTGTCAATAAAATAGATCCTAATGAAAGTCCATCGATTCCCAATCTCCAGTGGAAATCAAAGACATCTATCCATTTAGAATCCTCCTTTAATTGGATTAAGGGATCCTCCAATTGGAAATGATAACAGAATGCATAAGTCATTAGAAGGAATTCTAATAAACAAATAGATATAGTATACCACCTAACGATTTTGTTTCCCCTATGAGGTAAAAAGAAAATTAATGAACCTGCAAATATCGGCAAAACAACAAGTATTGTTAACCAAGGAAAATAACTCATGATAAAGTGATAAAGAGAAGATACGTTTTGACCAGAAAAGCCCGTGCTCGAAATAAGCGAGCACAGGCTTCCTCGGTAAAGAGGAATCAGACGATTCAAGTGGAGTTTTTTGTAACGTATCAATAAGATAGAGCCATGCTGCGGGTTGTTTCAGGCCCTAAATAAACGCGGACACTTAAAAAATCTGTTGGGCAGGCAGATTCACATCTCTTACAACCCACACAATCTTCGGTTCTCGGCGCGGAAGCAATTTGCTTGGCTTTACACCCATCCCAGGGTATCATTTCTAATACATCTGTTGGACAAGCTCGTACACATTGAGTGCATCCTATACATGTATCATAAATTTTTACGGAATGTGACATTGGATCTATAAATTTTCCTTTTCAACATAAAAATTTTCGATCTGGTAAAAATGAAATTAGTACTATATGAGTCATATGTATTGTAGACACCAGACGAAGCAATGGTTTATCCAAACTTCAACAAATAAATAAATAAAATAATGCAATATATTTCTTAATCCGTTTGTGAGAAAGCGTGAAAAGAGCCAAGAGACTTGAATTTTTGGCTTCAACAATCATAATTATACGAATTGTACATACGAATTCGAATTAGCCAATTTATTGGCTATCGTCTTTTCAATATAAATTATTGCAATATTCAAATTGCAATATCAATGAATTGCAAAAATTCAATAAGTAAAAAAGAATACTATGTAATAACCTAATCAAAAAATAGATATTATAAAATAATAAAATAATAAGAAAATAGAAGAAAATAGTATTAGATTTCTATTCATCTTAATATTTGATATTATTATTATATGTGCGCCTTTGTTTAGAGGATTTTATGTCTAATTATTCAAAAAATTAGATTGATTGATACGAGTTGATTTCTTGTTACGATGGATGGAAGAAAGAATGGATAGTCCAATAGCTGCTTCAGCAGCCGCAAGGGCTATAACAAAAATTGCGAAAATGTCTCCTTTTAATTGGCGACTATCAAATAGATCAGAAAATGTTACGAGATTTAGATTAATTGAATTCAGTATAAGTTCAAGACATATTAGAGCTCTAACCATGTTTCGGCTTGTGATCAATCCATAGATACCAATCGAAAATAAATAGACACTAAAAAAAAGTACATGCTCAAACATCATTAACTAACTCCTTATCAATCTCGATTCATTTCAATATGAGGACAAGAATTGAACCGATTCCATTAATTAGAATAGAACAGTTACACAACAAAAGAGAAAAGAAGGTATTTGTTGGCAGTAGATGGGTTTTACTAAATCAAAATTGTGATTCTTTAGTTATTTATTTTAGATTTGAAATTCTAAGAATTTTGACTAATTCTAAGTATTTCTTATTGCCGAGCCATAGTAATTGCACCTATTAAAGAAACTAGAAGAATTATGGAAATGAGTTCAAACGGAAGATAAAAATCAGTTGCTAAATGAATCCCAATTTGTTGAACGTTATTTATGAGACCCTGTTCTACTATTTGGTTTGATCTTGTAGTCCAAAGAATTCCATACCATGACGTATCTGGGATAGTAGTCATTAGTGAAAAAAGAATAGTTATACAAACGAGTGAAGTGAACCCATCTCCAATAGTCCAATAATTCTTATTTTTAGACCATTCTGAGCCATTTACGAACATTACGGCAAATATGATCAAAACATTTATAGCTCCCACATAAATAAGAAGTTGTGCGACAGCTACAAAGTAGGAATTCAATAAAATATAGAATAAGGATATACAAACAAGAACTAATCCCAGCGAAAAGGCAGAATAAATTGGGTTGGTAAGTAATACTACTCCTAGACCTCCTAGTAGAAGAACAAATCCCCCAAATAGCACAAGAATCTCATGTATTGGTCCAGGTAAATCCATTATGGATAAGAAGAAATTAATAGTATAAAATTTTTCATGAACTGACTAAAACTAAAAGATTCAAGGAAGGAAAAAGGGATTAGGATATTTTTTTGTATATAAGTTGTATAGTTAGAAATGACATCACGAAAATCTACTCTCATTTTAAATCAGGAATAATTTGCAATAAGCAGTAGTTATTCGTTTTTCTTTATAGTTAATAAAAAACTATTGGATTTTTCTAACAAAAAAGAAAAATCCTAGTAACTAATAATTAGTAACCGTTCTTGAATTCCAAGATTTTTCTTCGTCTATTTTACTTTGAGTCGAATTCCTAATTGTTTGAATTGTGTAATCTCCCATTATGGAGATTGGTAACCGACTCAAAGCAATTTGATTGTAATTCAATTCATGACGATCATAAGTAGAAAGTTCATATTCTTCAGTCATTGATAAACAGCTTGTCGGACAGTACTCAACACAATTACCACAAAATATACAAACTCCGAAATCAATACTATAATTAAGCAATTGTTTCCTTTTAATATCCTTTTCAAATCTCCAATCCACAAGGGGTAGATCTATCGGGCATACGCGAACACATACTTCACAAGCAATACATTTATCAAATTCAAAGTGGATTCGCCCCCGGAAACGCTCCGATGTAATTGATTTTTCATAAGGGTAGTGAATCGTTATAGGTAAACGATTTGTGTGGGATAAGGTAATTATGAAACTTTGACCAATGTACCTTGCAGCGCGTATTGTTTGTTGACCATAACTCATGAACCCAGTTACCATAGGGAACATATTCTAAATATCTATGAAAAAGATATGTTTCTTTCTCTTGTTTGAGAGAACTTTTGTGTTGAAAATATTCTTACTGTTATTGTATTATCTTATTTATAGTGAAACAAGTTGGGAAGAAGTTGTTAATAAGAGATTGCCCAGGGAAATAGGTAAAAGAAATTTCCATCCAAGATTTAATAACTGATCCATTCTCATCCTGGGTAAAGTCCATCTTATTGTGATAGAAATGAAGAGAAATAAATAAGCTTTAGTTAATGTAATAAAGATACCCATTGTCATTTCCAAAATTCCAACCATTTTATTCATTTGGAAAAATTCAAAAAAGGATATATAGGGAATAGAGAAATTCCACCCGCCTAAGTAGAGAACTGTTACAAATAAAGAGGAAACTAATAAATTTAGGTAAGAAACAAGATAAAATAAACCATATTTGATACCGGAATATTCGGTTTGATAACCTGCTACTAATTCTTCCTCTGCTTCTGGTAAATCAAAGGGTAATCTTTCACATTCTGCCAAAGAAGAAATTAGAAAAACCAGAAAACCTATAGGCTGACGCCAAAGATTCCATCCAAAAAAACCATATTTTGACTGTGCTTCAACTATATCAACTGTACTTGAACTGTTAGATAATCATAGTCGATGATAACATCACAGTTCCCACCGCTATTCCAAAACCGTACATGAAACCTTAGCTTCATACGGCTTCTCTATGATCAGAAAAAAGGAAAGGGTTGTTTCGTTTCGGTATTATCCCCCTGGGCATAGATAGAATTAGGTAAGATAAAATCGATTGGAAAGTCCTAAATTAGACCAAAGGAATTCCGTCTGCTAGAATAAGAAAAAGCGCTTCCGAATTGATCTCGTCCTTTATAATATAATGAAAATTTTTCTTTGTTCAGTAATAACTTAATCTTGGAATAAAACACTCGTTATAGCAATTAATAAATGAAAAGAATTAGGCATTAATTCATGAGGAATTCTGTATTAATATGAATAGAGGAAGGAAAAAATAAATAAATATCTTTTTTTTGTATTGCATTCCATATCTTTTGTCCTATTCTTCTTTCCCCGGGGAAGGGTACTTAAAAAGAAAAAAGGAATAAAGGATTAATTCGTTCTTGATAGCCATTTCTTTAACAAGTGAAAGGGAACATACTCTGGATCGGAATCCGAAGAAAGTACTACTTGATCATTTCCACCAATTTCAAGTCCTTATTATGATTCCTTTTATGAGGAAAAATCTCTAATGTCTTAGATTCCCTCATTACTAATCCTTTATGTACTTTAGTGTTCCTAACCCCTCACTAATTTTTGATGGATTCCCCTTATGATTATAAGTTATAGTAATAACTCGGAATATTCTAGTAATGGAATTCCATATCGCGAATCCTTTATTCTTGCCCGCTTCAAGATATGATGACTAATCAAAAAATCTCAACCTTGGGGTAAAGAGTTTACACTACTTATGTTTACTTCAACTTTTTTCTTGTACGTAGGAAATGAGATTTTTTCTTTTTACTACAAATTAATAAGTTGTTTTGTTTCACTCATATAGCTATCTAGTTTAACTTACCAACCCGAGAATAAGAAAAGGAAGATAAATATTCAATGGATTTTGGAGGAAAAAGATCCTATTTTAACGAATCACACGTAGAGATATTGCTAGCACACAAAAAGTTAATGGTATTTCATAACTAATAGATTGAGCAGCAGCTCGTAGACCGCCTGAAAAAGAATATTTATTATTTGAGCTATATCCTGCCATAAGAAGACCAATAGGAGCAATACTTGAAATGGCAATCCATAAAAAAACACCAATACTAAGATCGGCTAAAACAAAACGATATCCCAAAGGGATAACTAAAAAACTGAATAAAATTGATATGACTGCTATAGAAGGTCCAATGCTAAATAAAGGAATATCCCCTCGGGATGGCAGGATATCCTCCTTAAAAAGTAGCTTAGTTCCATCGGCTATAGCTTGAAGCAGTCCCAGGGGGCCAGCATATTCAGGACCAATACGTTGTTGTATCGATGCGGATATTTCTCTTTCTAACCACACAATTACGAGTACTTCTATTGTGATTCCCAGTAGGAGGGTCAAAATGGGTAGAATCCATATCAGTCCATAGACTTCTTTTAATAATTCCGATTTCGAAAAAGAATTGATAGTTTCTATCTCTACCCTATCTATTATCATTTCAACGATCAACTTCCCCCATAATGATATCTATACTACCTAATATCGTCATGATATCAGCCAATTTCATTTTTTTAACTAGTTGAGGAAGAATTTGCAAATTAATAAAACCGGGTGGACGAATTTTCCATCTCCAGGGGAAAAGACTATCATCTCCTACCAGATAAATTCCTAATTCACCTTTTGGAGCTTCCACTCTTACATAAAGCTCTTGCTTTGACAATTCAAAATTGGGCGAAGGTTTTTTACCAAGAAATCGATATTCAAAATCATTCCATTCGGAATTCTTTGTTTTCTTAAAGCGTCGGACTTCTAAATTCTCATAAGGGCCTCCAGGAATTTTCTCTACAGCCTGTTGAATAATTTTGATGGATTCCCTCATTTCACCCATTCGTACTAAATAGCGAGCTAATGAATCCCCTTCTTTTTGCCATTGGACTTTCCAATCGAATTGGTTGTAAGACTCATAAGGATCAACTTTACGAAGATCCCATTGTATTCCAGAAGCTCGTAACATCGGTCCCGATAAGCCCCAATTTACTGCTTCTTCTCCGCTAATAAAACCGACTCCTTCAACTCGTTCTAAAAAAACGGGATTCCGTGTAATAAGTTGTTGATATTCAACAACTCCTCGTAAAAAATAATCACAGAAATCTAAACATTTATCGACCCATCCATAAGGTAGATCGGCGGCTACCCCTCCGATGCGAAAGTAATTATGCATCATTCGCATACCTGTAGCAGCTTCAAATAGATCATATATCAATTCTCTCTCTCTAAAAATATAGAAAAAAGGGGTCTGTGCGCCTAGATCCGCCATAAAAGGTCCAAGCCATAACAAGTGAGAAGCTATACGGCTCAACTCTAACATAATTACCCTAATATAGCTGGCTCTTTGGGGTATTTGAATATTCTCCAAGAATTCTGGTGCATTTACCGTTATTGCTTCTGTAAACATAGTAGCTAAATAATCCCATCGTGTTACATAAGGTAAGTATTGTATAATAGTTCGGTTTTCCGCGATTTTTTCCATTCCTCTGTGTAAATAGCCTAATATGGGTTCACAATCAATAACATCTTCACCATCGAGAGTAACGATCAGTCGAAGAACACCATGCATTGATGGGTGCTGAGGGCCCATATTGACTATCATGAGATCTTTTCTTGTAAGCGGTAGACTCATATCCTTTCTTCCTTAATTCATTATTCCATGAAAATGGATTATTCCATGAATTCCTCAAAACGAGGCTCATCAAAATGAAAAATCTAAGACTACTATAAGACTACTAATAAAATAAGAAAAAAATTCGAACGATTAAATTACTTCTCCCGAATATCCAACTGACTGATTAATTTCTTATAACGTACTCTATTTTTCTTTGCCAAATAAGCCAGCAAACGTTGACGTTTTCCCAAAAGTCTTCGTAGACCTCTTTCCGATGAAAAATCTTTTTTGTGTAATTCCAAATGTGAAGCAAGTCTCCGTATCTTATTGGTGAAACTGAATACTTGAAATTCAACAGAACCCCTGTTTTCTTCTTTTTCTTCTTTAACCATAAATCCCAAAATTTTTCTACCTCCTTTCTTTTTCATGTATTTTTCTGATCAGGAAAAATAAAAAATTATGTCAGTTATTTTGAAGTTATTCTAATCTCGTACACACAAAAATTTGCAATTATTCATCCACTACTGGAATTTGGATTTATTTTATCGATGCAAATTGGATTTGGATAGAAGGGTACATTCTTTTATTTTAGATAGAAGAAACATTTCTTCTATCTAAAATAAAAGAATTTTGCTGATTTATTTATTGCTATATCCAATTTATGGAATTGATACACCATTTAATTGATATCGTTTAGCAAAATGAAACACAGCATATGCATCCATCTTTCGGCTCGAGAATTTCACGGGATAGAGATATGGTATAAGAAATAGGCTATTAAGTAACTCTAAATGAATTGTGGATACATCTGTATCCTTAACATACTGAAACGACTGCCATTATTCGTATCAAACCAATAGCGATTCATACAAGCTAAATCTTCTAATCAATGGTGGGCCAATAATGAATTTTTTTGCATATGTATTAAGACGCTTGGCCTGATTTCGAAATTGTCCAGAGTTTTTTATGTTGTTTTCATTGCAAAATGATGGACCTCCTTCCGTAACTTTCCAATTACGAGTACGAGAATTGAAAGACATGAAAATTCTCAATTCTCTACGGCGTCTAGGAGATAGATAGAATATTTTCAGGAACAAGAAAATCAGAAGAATCTTTCTCTCTATTCACTACCATTCCGCGTCTTCGACTTCTATTAGTTTCTTTTCTTCTTTAATGCAATAGCTATAGTTTGATATAGAATCCATTTCTCAAAGTAATGGAAACCATTCTCGTATAGGAAATGGTTCGAAAATCGCTATTCCATCTTTTAGGTATCGTGAAAAGTGATACCTGTGAAGATCGTGCATTTCAGTCACATTCAGATCCGCTTTTCGAGTCCATGATATAACCAAATTGGATGGATCTTCCACCCGTTTAGCTAAGAAAGAATAGATGCAGAGGTGGATAATAGATCGATATGAAGATCATGAGCTGCCCCATAATGAAACCGCCAGTAGTCGCGAATATCTCCTTCTTCCCTAATCCAAGATTGGAGAAAGAAGATCTAAGAGGGACCTATGGAGAATGTGGTCAGAAATCCATAATAGAGTCCGACCACAACGACCGAATTAATTATCCTCATCGAGAAACTTAGACTACTAAGTAGAAAAGGTAGAAAAGATTTGAAAATCATGGCATGGGTCTCCTTTTTTTCTTTCTTTAGAGTTTTCTATATGCACAATTTCTCGATGTTTCGATGAGAATTTCTTGACTTTCCATATATAGAAAGAGATAGACTATAAATGACATCTCTTATGTAAATAAGACCAAAGGGATGGATATTAAATGATAGGAAGTGCTAGGAAGTGAAATAGAATGAAATAGAGCCACTTTGGGCTTCCCTATGAAATGAGGCATGGAACGGAGTCACTACGAAGAAATTCCGGGAGTTACGAAAGAAGCTTCGGACTCATATTGTTCATGGGTTGAGAGCGGGAGTTGAACTCTAGGAGGTCGAATCTCCCCTTGTTCCTCAGTAGCTCAGTGGTAGAGCGGTCGGCTGTTAAC